GTCCCCGTAGCTTACAGTAAAGCATGGCACTGAAGATGCCAAGATGGCTACCGCATATAGCCCATGGACAAAAGACTTAGTCCTAACCTTACTGTTAATTCATGCTAAACATATACATGCAAGTATCCGCGCCCCAGTGTAAATGCCCTCGATCTCTTATTAAGATGACAGGAGCAGGCCATCAGGCACACATCAATCGTAGCCCAAGACGCCTTGCTCAGCCACACCCTCACGGGTACTCAGCAGTAATTAACATTAAGCAATAAGTGCAAACTTGACTTAGTTATAGCATATCTCCAGGGTTGGTAAATCTTGTGCCAGCCACCGCGGTCATACAAGAAACCCAAGTTAACAGTGTTCGGCGTAAAGAGTGGGTGCTTACTATCCAAGCGGTTAGGATTAAACTGCAGCTGAGCTGTCATAAGCCCAAGATGTATCTAAAACCATCACCAAGACGATCCTAGCGCCTACGACCAACTAAACCCCACGAAAGCCAGGGTACAAACTGGGATTAGATACCCCACTATGCCTGGCCCTAAATTTCGATACTTACCCCACCAAAGTATCCGCCTGAGAACTACGAGCACAAACGCTTAAAACTCTAAGGACTTGGCGGTGCCCCAAACCCACCTAGAGGAGCCTGTTCTATAATCGATAACCCACGTTACACCCTACCACCCCTTGCCCAAGCAGCCTACATACCGCCGTCGCCAGCTCACCTCTTCTGAAAGACCAATAGTGAGCCTAATAGCCCACCCGCTAGAAAGACAGGTCAAGGTATAGCCCACGGAGTGGAAGAAATGGGCTACATTTTCTAAAGTAGAAAATCTCACGAAAAGGGGTGTGAAACAGCCCCTGGAAGGCGGATTTAGCAGTAAATCGGGACAATAGAGCCCCATTTAAACCGGCCCTGAGGCACGTACATACCGCCCGTCACCCTCCTCGCAGGCTACCCTTTCCATAGTTAATAACCCAATCAGCCGAAGATGAGGTAAGTCGTAACAAGGTAAGTGTACCGGAAGGTGCACTTAGCATACCAGGGCGTAGCTATAATACAAAGCACTCAGCTTACACCTGAAAGATACCTACTACTTACTGGGTCGTCCTGAAGCCAAACTCTAGCCCAACCGCATAACAACCAACAGCCAAAAATCCACTTTACCCACAAACTAAAACATTCTCCTAACTTAGTATAGGCGATAGAAAAGTTCCCCACCACCCGGCGCGATAGAGATTTCTTGTACCGTAAGGGAAAGATGAAATAATAGTGAAAGCCCAAGCAACACGCAGCAAAGATGAACCCTTGTACCTCTTGCATTATGGTTTAGCAAGAATAACCAAGCAAAACGAATTTAAGCTTGCCCTCCCGAAACCTAAGCGAGCTACTTGTAGGCAGCTGTCTCAGAGCGAACCCGTCTCTGTTGCAAAAGAGTGGGATGACCTACTAGTAGAGGTGAAAAGCCAATCGAGCTAGGTGATAGCTGGTTGCCTGTGAGACGAATCTTAGTTCCTCCTTAATTCACCTCCACGGATCTTCAGCTAAGCCCCTACGTAGTGAATCAAGAGCAATTTAAAGGAGGTACAGCTCCTTTAAAAAAGGATACAACCTCCCGCAGTGGATAAAGTTTACTTCCTCCCCAACCTGTAGGCCTTCAAGCAGCCACCAACAAAGAGTGCGTCAAAGCTCCTCCCCCAAGATACAAAAACAATACGACTCCCTCCCCACTAACAGGCCAACCTATCATAATAGGAGAATTAATGCTAGAATGAGTAACTAGGGATACCCCTCTTAAGCGCAAACTTACATCAGCACATTATTAACAGCGTCTAATTAATGCCACAATCTCAACAAGCTAGTACATTAAAACCACTCTGTTAGCCCAACCCAGGAGCGCCTACTAGAAAGACTAAAATCTGCAAAAGGAACTAGGCAAGCCCAAGGCCCGACTGTTTACCAAAAACATAGCCTTCAGCAAACCCAGTATTGAAGGTGATGCCTGCCCAGTGACCCTCAGTTCAACGGCCGCGGTATCCTAACCGTGCGAAGGTAGCGCAATCAATTGTCCCATAAATCGAGACTTGTATGAATGGCTAAACGAGGTCTTAACTGTCTCTTGCAGATAGTCAGTGAAATTGATCTTCCCGTGCAAAAGCAGGAATAAGCACATAAGACGAGAAGACCCTGTGGAACTTAAAAATCAGCAGCCACCACACATAAATATACACCTACCAGGCTCACAGTTAAAATTAAGCACTGGCTTGCATTTTTCGGTTGGGGCGACCTTGGAGAAAAGAAAAACCTCCAAAAATAAGACCATCCCTCTTAACTAAGAGCGACCCCTCAACGTACAAACAGTAACCAGATCCAATAGCAATTGATCAATGGACCAAGCTACCCCAGGGATAACAGCGCAATCTCTCCCAAGAGCCCCTATCGACGGAGAGGTTTACGACCTCGATGTTGGATCAGGACATCCTAATGGTGCAGCCGCTATAAGGGTTCGTTTGTTCAACGATTAACAGTCCTACGTGATCTGAGTTCAGACCGGAGCAATCCAGGTCGGTTTCTATCTATGCAGCACTTTCCCCAGTACGAAAGGACCGGAAAAGTAAGGCCAATACCACAGGCACGCCTTCTCCCCAAATAATGACTCCAACTGAATCATAAAGAGAACTCCCTACAAATCCCCAAGCCCTAGAGAAGGGACCGCTAGCGTGGCAGAGCCCGGTAAATGCAAAAGGCTTAAGCCCTTTATCCAGAGGTTCAAATCCTCTCCCTAGCCCCATCTACAATGACTCGCCCCTCCACCTTAACTCATCTTATTATAATCCTATCCTACGCAGTCCCAATCCTAATTGCCGTAGCCTTCCTAACACTAGTAGAACGAAAAGTCTTAAGCTATATACAGGCTCGAAAAGGCCCAAACATTGTAGGGCCATTCGGACTATTACAGCCAGTAGCCGACGGTGTAAAACTATTCATCAAAGAGCCTGTCCGCCCATCCACCTCCTCTCCACTTCTCTTCACTATAATACCCATACTAGCCCTCCTTCTAGCTCTAACCATCTGAATCCCTCTCCCCCTCCCCTTCTCCCTTGCTGACTTAAACCTAGGCCTACTCTTCCTTCTAGCCATATCAAGCCTAGCAGTGTACTCCATCCTCTGATCTGGGTGGGCCTCAAACTCAAAATATGCACTAATTGGGGCCCTCCGAGCAGCAGCACAGACCATCTCCTACGAAGTTACATTAGCCATCATCCTCCTATCCGTAATCCTCCTAAGTGGTAACTATACCCTACATGCACTCACCATCACTCAAGAGCCCCTTTACCTCATCTTCTCCTCCTGGCCCCTCACAATGATATGATATATCTCCACACTAGCCGAAACAAATCGAGCCCCCTTTGACCTTACAGAGGGGGAATCAGAACTAGTCTCAGGCTTCAACGTAGAATATGCCGCAGGGCCATTCGCCCTATTCTTCCTAGCTGAATACGCAAACATTATACTAATAAACACACTAACTGCAATTCTGTTCCTAAACCCCAGCTCACTCAACCTACCCCCTCAACTATTCACAATAGCCCTGGCAACAAAAGTCTTGCTCCTCTCCTCCGGATTCCTATGAATTCGTGCCTCCTACCCACGTTTCCGCTATGATCAACTCATACACCTCCTCTGAAAAAACTTTCTACCCTTAACGCTAGCATTATGCCTCTGGCACATTAGCATACCAACCTGTTATGCAGGGGTACCTCCTTGCTTAAGGAAATGTGCCTGAATGCAAAGGGTCACTATGATAAAGTGAACATAGAGGTGTACCAACCCTCTCATTTCCTAAGTCTTAGCACCTTAGAAAAGTAGGAATTGAACCTACACAGAAGAGATCAAAACTCTCCATACTTCCTTTATATTATTTCCTAGCAGGGTCAGCTAACAAAGCTATCGGGCCCATACCCCGAAAATGATGGTTTAAACCCTTCCCCTGCTAATGAACCCCCATACAAAACTAATTTCCTCCTTAAGCCTAATCCTAGGCACAACCATCACAATCTCAAGCACTCACTGAATAATAGCCTGAGCTGGACTAGAACTCAACACCCTCGCCATCATCCCGTTCATTTCAAAATCCCACCACCCTCGAGCTGTTGAAGCCACAGTCAAATATTTTCTAGTACAAGCAACAGCCTCCGCCCTCCTCCTATTCTCAAGCATAACAAACGCATGATCCACAGGCCAATGAGACATCACCCAGCTAACCCACCCTACCTCCTCCCTGCTGTTAACAGTAGCAATTGCAATAAAACTAGGACTAGTGCCTTTCCACTTCTGATTCCCAGAAGTACTGCAAGGCTCGTCCTTAACCACTGCCCTACTTCTATCCACAATAATAAAACTCCCCCCAATCGTTCTCCTCTCCCTGACCTCTCATTCACTCAACCCAACACTACTAACCACTATAGCCATCACCTCAGTAGCCCTCGGAGGGTGAATAGGCCTAAACCAAACACAGCTCCGCAAAATCCTAGCCTTCTCATCCATCGCCCATCTAGGATGAATAGCCGCGATCATCATCTACAGCCCCAGCCTCACCCTACTAACCTTCTACCTATACGTCCTAATAACCGCCACTGTATTCCTCACTCTCAACTCAACCAAAGCCCTAAAACTAGTGACAATAATAACATCATGAACAAAATCCCCCACACTAAACGCAACTCTCATACTAGTCTTACTCTCCCTGGCAGGACTTCCTCCACTAACAGGCTTCCTCCCCAAATGACTCATCATCCAAGAACTAACCAAACAAGAAATGGCCACAACAGCTACAATCATTGCCACCCTCTCCCTCCTAGGACTATTCTTCTACCTCCGCCTCGCATACCACTCAACAATTACACTACCCCCCAACTCCACAAATTACATAAAACAGTGGCACTTCACCAAATCAACAAGCATCACAACCGCCATCCTCGCTACCCTGTCAACGCTAATCCTGCCGCTCTCCCCCCTAATCCTGACCCTCACCGCCACCTAGAAACTTAGGATAACCACTAAACCGAAGGCCTTCAAAGCCTTAAATAAGAGTTAAACCCTCTTAGTTTCTGCTAAGATCCGCAGGACACTATCCTGCATCCTCTGAATGCAACCCAGATACTTTAATTAAGCTAGGACCTTATCTAGATAGATGGGCCTCGATCCCATAATGCCCTAGTTAACAGCTAGGTGCCCCAACCAGCAGGCTTCTACCTACCAGACCCTGGCACATCTCTAACGTGCATCAATGAGTTTGCAACTCACCATGAACTTCACCACAGGGCCGATAAGAAGGGGAATTAAACCCCTGTAAAAAGGACTACAGCCTAACGCTTAGACACTCAGCCATCTTACCTGTGACATCAATCAATCGATGACTATTCTCAACCAACCACAAAGACATTGGCACTCTATACCTAATCTTCGGCGCTTGAGCTGGTATAGTCGGCACTGCTCTCAGCCTTCTTATCCGTGCAGAACTCGGTCAACCAGGCACTCTCCTAGGCGATGACCAAATCTACAACGTAGTCGTCACCGCCCACGCCTTTGTAATAATCTTCTTCATAGTTATACCAATTATAATTGGAGGCTTCGGAAACTGACTCGTTCCACTTATAATTGGTGCTCCCGACATAGCCTTTCCACGCATAAACAACATAAGCTTCTGACTACTCCCTCCATCCTTCCTTCTCCTACTAGCCTCCTCAACAGTGGAGGCAGGAGCTGGTACAGGATGAACCGTCTACCCCCCACTGGCCGGCAACATAGCCCATGCTGGGGCCTCAGTTGACTTAGCCATCTTCTCCCTACACCTAGCAGGGATCTCATCCATTCTAGGGGCAATCAACTTCATCACCACAGCCATTAACATAAAACCACCTGCCCTCTCCCAATACCAAACACCCCTATTCGTATGGTCTGTCCTCATTACCGCAGTCCTACTACTACTCTCACTCCCAGTCTTAGCCGCTGGCATCACTATACTACTTACAGACCGAAACCTCAACACAACGTTCTTCGATCCCGCCGGAGGAGGTGACCCAGTTCTATACCAACACCTCTTCTGATTCTTCGGACACCCTGAAGTCTATATCCTAATTCTACCGGGCTTTGGAATCATCTCTCACGTAGTAACATACTACGCAGGTAAAAAAGAACCATTCGGCTACATAGGAATAGTCTGAGCTATACTATCCATTGGATTCCTAGGCTTCATCGTATGGGCCCACCACATATTCACAGTAGGGATAGACGTAGACACCCGAGCATACTTTACATCCGCCACTATAATCATTGCCATCCCAACCGGTATTAAAGTCTTCAGCTGACTGGCAACCCTCCATGGAGGAACCATCAAATGGGACCCCCCAATACTATGGGCCCTGGGCTTCATCTTCCTCTTCACTATCGGAGGTCTAACAGGGATTGTCTTAGCAAACTCTTCACTAGACATTGCCCTACACGATACATACTACGTAGTTGCTCACTTCCACTATGTCCTTTCAATAGGAGCTGTCTTTGCCATTCTAGCAGGATTTACCCACTGATTCCCCCTATTAACAGGATTCACCCTACATCCTACATGAGCCAAAGCACATTTCGGAGTTATATTCACAGGCGTAAACCTAACTTTCTTCCCACAGCACTTCCTAGGCCTTGCCGGAATACCCCGACGATACTCAGACTACCCAGACGCCTACACCCTATGAAACACCATATCCTCTATCGGCTCATTAATCTCAATAACAGCCGTAATTATACTAATATTCATTATTTGAGAAGCTTTCGCTTCAAAACGAAAAGTCCCACAACCAGAACTAACCATGACTAACGTCGAATGAATCCACGGCTGCCCACCCCCATACCATACCTTCGAAGAACCAGCCTTTGTCCAAGTACAAGAAAGGAAGGAATCGAACCTCCGTACACTGGTTTCAAGCCAGCCGCATCTAACCACCTATGCTTCTTTCTTTAATGGGATGTTAGTAAACCAATTACATAACCTTGTCAAGGTTAAATCACAGGTAAAAGCCCTGTACACCCCACCATGGCTAACCACTCACAGCTCGGATTCCAAGACGCCTCATCCCCTATCATAGAAGAACTCGTCGAATTCCACGACCACGCCCTAATAGTTGCACTAGCCATCTGTAGCCTAGTCCTATACCTTCTCGCACTCATATTAATAGAAGAACTATCCTCAAACACTGTAGATGCTCAAGAAATTGAACTAATTTGAACAATCCTACCAGCCATCGTCCTCATCATACTCGCCCTTCCATCCCTACAAATCCTATATATAATAGACGAAATCAACGAACCAGACCTCACACTAAAGGCCATCGGCCATCAATGGTACTGAACCTACGAATACACGGACTTCAAAGACCTGACATTCGACTCCTACATAGTTCCAACAACAGACCTCCTACCAGGACACTTCCGACTCCTAGAAGTTGACCACCGCATAATCGTCCCAATAGAATCCCCCATCCGCATTATCGTCACAGCCAATGACGTACTTCACGCCTGAGCAGTCCCTGCGCTAGGTGTAAAAACTGATGCAATCCCAGGACGACTAAACCAAACATCATTTATCACCACCCGACCTGGGGTGTTCTACGGCCAATGCTCAGAAATCTGCGGAGCCAATCACAGCTATATGCCAATCGTAGTAGAATCAACCCCCCTAGCCCACTTCGAACACTGATCCTCACTCATATCCTCCTAATCATTAAGAAGCTATGTAACAGCACTAGCCTTTTAAGCTAGAGAAAGAGGACTACCTACCCCTCCTTAATGACATGCCACAACTCAACCCAGCCCCATGGCTCTATATCATACTAGCATCATGATTAATCCTTGCACTAGTCATCCAACCCAAGCTCTTACCCTTCACCTCAACTAACGCCCTCCCTAACAAGACTACTATAACTGCCAACACCCCTTCCTGAGACTGACCATGAATCTAAGCTTCTTTGACCAATTTACAAGCCCCTGCTTCCTAGGTATCCCACTCATCCTAATTTCAATACTATTTCCTACTCTACTATTCCCCTCACCCACTAACCGATGAGTCACTAATCGCCTCTCTACCCTCCAATTATGACTCATTCATCTTATCACAAAACAACTAATATTGCCCTTAAGTAAAGCAGGACATAAATGGGCCCTAATCTTAACATCACTAATAATACTCCTACTTACAATCAACTTACTAGGACTACTACCCTACACATTCACCCCAACTACCCAACTATCAATAAACATAGCCCTTGCCTTCCCTCTTTGACTAGCCACACTCCTAACAGGACTGCGAAACCAACCTACTACATCCCTAGGCCACCTCCTACCTGAAGGCACCCCAACACCTCTAATCCCCGCCCTAATCCTAATCGAAACTACTAGCCTACTTATTCGTCCCCTAGCCTTAGGAGTCCGCCTCACAGCAAACCTAACAGCAGGCCACCTTCTAATCCAACTTATCTCTACCGCCACTACCGCCCTACTCCCCATCCTCCCAGCAGTATCTATCCTAACCACACTAATCCTGCTACTACTAACCATCCTAGAAATCGCAGTAGCCATAATCCAAGCCTACGTCTTCGTCCTACTCCTAAGCCTATATCTACAAGAAAACATCTAATGGCTCACCAAGCACACTCCTACCACATAGTAGACCCCAGCCCTTGACCTATTTTCGGCGCAGCAGCTGCCTTACTCACTACCTCAGGTCTAATCATATGATTCCACTACAACTCCTCCCAACTCCTATCCTTAGGCCTACTCTCCATACTTCTAGTTATATTACAATGATGACGAGATATTGTACGAGAAAGTACATTCCAAGGCCATCATACTCCTACCGTCCAAAAAGGTCTGCGATACGGAATAATCCTATTCATTACATCCGAAGCATTCTTCTTCCTTGGCTTCTTCTGAGCATTCTTCCACTCTAGCCTAGCTCCCACCCCAGAGCTAGGCGGACAGTGACCCCCAACAGGAATCAATCCCCTCAACCCCCTTGAAGTACCCCTACTTAATACAGCAATCCTCCTTGCCTCCGGTGTCACCGTAACCTGAGCACACCACAGCATCATAGAGAGCAACCGAAAACAAGCAATTCACGCACTCACCCTAACCATCCTCTTGGGCTTCTACTTCACAGCTCTACAAGCAATAGAGTACTACGAAGCTCCATTCTCAATTGCTGACGGCGTATACGGCTCAACCTTCTTTGTCGCTACAGGTTTTCACGGACTCCATGTAATCATTGGGTCATCCTTCCTATCAGTCTGCCTCCTACGACTAATTAACTTCCACTTCACATCTAACCATCACTTCGGATTCGAAGCAGCTGCCTGATACTGACACTTCGTAGACGTCATCTGACTTTTCCTCTACATAACCATTTACTGATGAGGATCTTGCTCTTCTAGTATATTAATTACAATTGACTTCCAATCTATAAAATCTGGTATAACCCCAGAGAAGAGCAATTAATATAGTCACCTTTACACTTGCCCTATCCCTCACCCTAAGCACCATCCTAATCATATTAAACCTCTGACTTGCCCAAACAAGCCCAGACTCAGAAAAACTATCACCATACGAATGTGGCTTCGATCCCCTAGGCTCTGCCCGACTACCATTCTCCATCCGATTCTTCCTCAGTAGCTATCCTATTCTTACTATTCGATCTAGCAATCGCACTTTTACTACCACTACCATGAGCCATCCAGCTCCAATCCCCCATCTCCACCCTAATCTGAGCTTCCGTTATTATCTCTCTCCTCACATTGGGATTAATCTATGAATGACTCCAGGGGGGCTAGAGTGAGCCGAATAAATAGAAAGGTAGTCTAACTAAGACAGTTGATTTCGACTCAACAAATCATAGATCAGCCCTATGCCTCTCTCCATGCCTCTCTCCATGTCACTTCTACATCTAAGCTTCTACTCTTCATTCACTTTAAGCTGCTTAGGCCTAGCCTTCCACCGAACTCACTTAATCTCCGCCCTACTATGCCTAGAGAGCATAATACTTTCCATATACATTACCCTATCTGTCTGACCCGTAGAAACCCAAATAACATCTGTTACCCTAGCTCCTGTATTCATACTAACATTCTCAGCCTGTGAAGCAGGCACTGGCCTAGCTATGCTAGTTGCCTCTACGCGAACTCACGGCTCTGACCACCTACACAACCTAAACCTCCTGCAATGCTAAAAATCCTCCTCCCAACAGCTATACTCCTACCTACCGCCCTCCTATCCCCTCAAAAATTCCTGTGAACTAACACTACCGCCCACAGCCTCCTAATTGCCACCATTAGTCTCCACTGATTACTTCCCACATATTATCCCTACAAAAATCTCACTCAATGAACATGCATTGATCAAATCTCATCCCCCCTACTAGTCCTATCCTGCTGACTACTCCCACTCATAATCTTAGCAAGCCAAAACCACCTACAACACGAACCGCCAGCACGCAAGCGAATCTTCATCACTACCCTAATCACAGTACAGCCCCTACTTCTTCTAGCATTCTCAGCCACCGAACTAATACTATTCTACATTACATTCGAAGCAACCTTAATCCCCACCCTAGTCTTGATCACACGCTGAGGAAGCCAGCCAGAACGCCTAAGCGCAGGCATTTATCTACTATTCTACACCTTAATCAGCTCCCTGCCCCTACTAGTCACAATCCTATATCTCCACACCCACATCGGCACCCTTCACCTTACAATACTCAAACTATCCCACCCCTCACTTACCACCTCATGAACTGATCTCCTCCTAAGCCTAGCACTATTAATAGCCTTCATAGTAAAAGCCCCCCTCTATGGCCTCCACCTATGACTGCCTAAAGCCCACGTAGAAGCCCCAATTGCAGGGTCCATATTACTCGCTGCTCTACTCCTAAAACTAGGAGGTTATGGCATCATACGCCTCACCCTCCTAATTGGTCCTCTCTCAGCCCACCTACACTACCCCTTCCTCACCTTGGCCCTCTGAGGCGCACTAATAACTAGCTCAATCTGCCTACGTCAAACTGACTTAAAGTCCCTCATTGCCTACTCCTCCGTAAGCCACATGGGCTTAGTCATCGCTGCAAGCATCATCCAAACCCACTGATCCTTCTCAGGGGCAATACTCCTAATGATCTCTCACGGCCTTACCTCCTCAATACTATTCTGCTTAGCCAATACAACCTACGAACGCACCCACAGCCGAATCCTTCTCCTAACACGAGGCCTACAACCCCTCCTGCCCCTTATAGCCACCTGATGACTACTAGCCAACCTCACAAACATGGCTCTACCACCAACCACCAACCTGATAGCAGAACTAACCATTATAACCGCACTATTCAACTGATCTACCCCCACCATCATCCTCACAGGGGCCGCAACCCTACTAACTGCTTCATACACCCTATTCATGCTACTAATAACCCAACGAGGAACACTACCAACCCACATCACATCCCTACAAAACTCAAACACACGAGAACATCTCCTAATAACCCTTCACATCATCCCCCTACTCCTCCTAATCCTCAAACCAGAGACAATCTCAGGAATACCCCTATGCAGATATAGTTTCAACCCAAACATTAGATTGTGATTCTAAAAATAGAAGTTAAACCCTTCTTACCTGCCGAGGGAGAGTTCAACCAGCAAGAACTGCTAATCCTTGCATCTGAGTTTAAAACCTCAGTCCCCTTAACTTTTAAAGGATAACAGTAATCCACTGGTCTTAGGAGCCACTCATCTTGGTGCAAATCCAAGTAAAAGTAATGGAAATAATACTACTCCTCAACACCTCCATACTTCTTACACTAGCAATTCTCCTCATACCAATTCTCCTCCCACTACTCACCACCCACTCAACCTCCCCAGCCACCATCACACGCACTGTCAAAATTGCCTTCCTAACCAGCTTGGCACCAATATCCCTTTTCATATACTCAGGGTCAGAAAGTATTGTCTCTCACTGAGAGTGAAAATTCATTATAAACTTCAAAATCCCCATCAGCTTTAAAATCGACCAATACTCAATAATCTTCTTTCCCATTGCACTATTCGTAACATGGTCCATTCTCCAATTTGCATCATGATATATAGCATCAGAGCCATATATCACAAAATTCTTCTCCTTCCTCTTAACATTCCTAATCGCTATGCTTACACTAACAATTGCCAACAACATATTCCTTCTTTTTATTGGTTGAGAGGGGGTCGGAATCATATCCTTCCTACTAATCGGATGATGACAAGGCCGTGCAGAGGCCAACACCGCTGCACTCCAAGCTGTAATCTACAACCGGATCGGAGACGTCGGCCTCATCCTAAGCATAGCATACCTAGCCTCAACAACAAACACATGAGAAATCCAACAAACCTTCTCCCCCAACCAAACCCCAACCCTCCCCCTACTAGGACTCATCCTAGCTGCTACAGGAAAATCTGCCCAATTCGGCCTTCACCCATGACTACCCGCTGCTATAGAGGGCCCAACCCCAGTTTCTGCCCTACTCCACTCCAGCACCATAGTAGTAGCAGGAATCTTTCTACTCATCCGCACCCATCCCATACTCGCAACCAACCAAATCGCCCTCACTTCATGTTTGTGCTTAGGAGCACTATCCACATTATTTGCGGCCACCTGCGCCCTAACACAAAATGACATCAAAAAAATCATTGCTTTTTCCACATCAAGCCAGCTTGGATTAATGATAGTTACCATCGGACTAAACCTTCCTCAACTAGCCTTCTTCCACATCTCAACACATGCATTCTTCAAGGCCATGCTATTCCTCTGCTCAGGGTCAATCATCCATGCCCTCAATGGAGAGCAAGACATTCGAAAAATAGGGGGCCTTCAAAAACTACTCCCAACAACTACTACCTGCCTAACCATCGGAAACTTAGCCCTAATAGGAACGCCATTTTTAGCAGGGTTCTACTCAAAAGACCTAATCATTGAAAACTTAAACACCTCCTATCTAAATGCTTGAGCTTTACTTCTAACACTCCTAGCAACCTCCTTTACAGCAACGTATAGCCTACGCATAACACTACTAGTTCAAACAGAATTCCCCCGCATACCCACAATCACACCCATAAACGAAAACAACCCAACACTCATCAACCCAATCACCCGACTCGCCATAGGCAGCATCACAGCCGGCCTACTCATCACATCCTACATTCCTCCCACAAAAACACCTCCAATAACCATACCCACACTCACAAAAACCACAGCAATTGTCATCACAGCCCTAGGACTTATCCTAGCCCTAGAACTTTCAAACATAACACACACCCTAACTCAACCAAAACAAACCACATACATAAACTTCTCCTCCATATTAGGATACTTCAACTCCCTAACACATCGCCTCAGCTCCCTAACCCTACTAAACAACGGACAAAAAATTGCCTCCCACCTAATCGATCTCTCCTGGTACAAAAAAATAGGCCCAGAAGGAATCGCTGATCTCCAACTCACAATAACCAAAACCTCAACCTCCTTCCACACCGGACTACTCAAAGCCTACTTAGGGACCTTCGCCCTATCAACCCTCATCATCCTCCTATCAGCACATTAACCCCCTAAACCAATGGCCCCCAACCCACGAAAATCCCACCCCCTACTAAAAATAATCAACAACTCCCTAATCGACCTACCTACCCCTCCCAACATCTCCATTTGATGAAACTTCGGGTCTCTTCTAGGAATCTGCCTACTGACACATGGCCCCCAATCCCCGAAAATCCCACCCCCTCCTAAAAACAATCAACAACTCCCTAATCGACCTACCCACCCCTCCAAATATCTCCATCTGATGAAACTTCGGGTCTCTTCTAGGAATCTGCCTACTGACACAAATCTTAACCGGCCTCCTACTTGCAATACACTACACCGCAGACACATCCTTAGCCTTTTCATCCGTTGCTCACACATGCCGAAACGTACAGTACGGATGACTAATCCGCAACCTACATGCCAACGGAGCATCCTTCTTCTTCATTTGCATCTACCTACACATCGGCCGAGGCCTCTACTACGGCTCATACCTATATAAAGAGACCTGAAACACAGGAATTATCCTCTTGCTCACCCTCATGGCAACTGCCTTCGTAGGTTACGTCCTACCATGAGGACAAATGTCCTTCTGAGGGGCTACAGTCATCACCAACCTATTCTCAGCCATCCCATACATCGGACAAACCCTTGTAGAATGAGCCTGAGGGGGCTTCTCCGTAGATAACCCCACCCTCACCCGATTCTTCGCCCTGCATTTCTTACTTCCATTTGTAATCGCAGGTCTTACTCTAATCCACCTTACCTTCCTCCACGAATCTGGCTCAAACAACCCCCTAGGCATTATCTCAAACTGCGACAAAATCCCATTCCACCCATACTTCTCCCTCAAGGACATTCTAGGGTTCGTCCTAATACTACTCCCATTAACAGCCCTAGCCCTATTCTCCCCAAACCTATTAGGCGACCCAGAAAACTTCACCCCAGCAAACCCACTAGTCACACCCCCACATATCAAGCCAGAATGATATTTTCTATTCGCGTACGCTATTTTACGCTCAATCCCAAATAAACTAGGAGGAGTACTAGCCTTAGCTGCCTCCGTACTAATCCTATTCCTAATCCCCTTTCTACACAAATCCAAACAACGCACAATAACCTTTCGACCTCTCTCCCAACTCCTATACTGAACCCTAATCGCCAATCTCCTCATCCTCACATGAATCGGCAGCCAGCCAGTAGAACACCCCTTCATCATCATCGGCCAACTAGCCTCCATCACCTACTTTACTATCCTTCTAGTTCTCTTCCCCTTAACTGGGGCCCTAGAAAATAAAATGCTCAACCACTAAATACTCTAATAGTTTATAAAAACATTGGTCTTGTAAACCAAAGACTGAGGGCTATCCCCCTCTTAGAGTTCTCGGCCCAAAAGGGCCATTATTGCCAAATTTTAACTAAAAACCACCCTAGTTAAGCCGCCCCCCCCCTACCCCCCCCGTATCATTGTACACCCATGTATCATTGTACATTACACTATTTGCCCCATATTATGCACCATGCTATGATATACATATTAATGCATGTACTATATACATACTTATGTATTACGGGCATACTACTATCTAGGCCATCTCTACATTCAGGGATCAGTTGCCACTCCATGAACGACTGATTGGAGCTTCATGTTCGGCCGGAATGTTCCTAAATCTCCCCTCGGACTAGAGGCATACCAAAGGTTGTTCATCCGTGTATTACTAGTTTTTCCCTACGGATATTCCTGAGGACTAACGATTCATGGTAGCAGGTCATATGGCGTAACTTTGTTTAATCCTCTAATATCGCCCTTTCTTGTAGTACCGGCGTCTCGGACCAGGTTATCTATTAATTGGTCTTCCTCCGAGAAATCAGCAACCGACTGCACATGGGATCCTACGTTACTAGCTTCAGGATCTTACTTTCCCCCTGCCCCGGAGCTCTTCTTGCTCTTTTGCGCCTCTGGTTCCTATATCAAGGCCACAACTTGGTTGATCCTATGATCTTGCTCTTTACGAATACATCTGGTATGGCCTTCGGCCGTAAGGTCATCATTCTCCCTCTTAATCGCGGCAACCGGGTGGCTCTTTACTATTGGTTCCCTTTTTTTTTTTGGGGAAACTTCACAGGTTGCCCTCATATACGCATCGCGGCGCATACAATCTCAGGACATGGACGCTGCTGGCTCTCGGCCGGGGTTTGGATCTCAAGAGTTGATTAATGAAACGGTTGGGGTATTGCGGAAATCCACCGATAACACTGATGCACTGTCAGGGCCATTTGGCTATGGCGGGCCCACGGACTTTACCCATGGGGCTATTTAGGGAAGGCTTGGGGGACATGTTTTTCTATTTTTCCTTTCCCCTTACTTTCTAAACAACACTAGGCACGTTCGGGTTAAAACGCTAACCGGGTTTTTTTACAAATTTTATCAAATTTTTTTCACTTTTTTTTATCCGTCGAAGGCACTGGAATTCCATTAATAAATCAAATCGTTATCATTAATTTGTTTCATCATCATTCACCATTTTTTTACACGAACTCAACCCACATAACCTCTAAAATTCCATTTATAATAACCCATTAACAAACTTCAGAAAAAAAGGACTCAAACCTCTATCACCAGCTCCCAAAGCTGGTATTTTACATTAAACTATTCTCTGATTTTTCCCTCCTTCCTTCCCCCCTAAACTGCCCGAATCGCCCCACGAGACATCCCTCGCACAAGCTCCAACACAACAAACAATGTCAACAACAATCCCCATCCTGCTACTAAAAACATCCCTGCCCCCCACGAATAAAACATAGCAACACCACTAAAATCCAACCGAGCTACGAAAGTACCACCCCCATCAACAGTGACTACTCCGGCCTTCCAACATTCAACCTCACTAGCAACCACCCCCACAACGAGCACCAAGATCATCCCCACTCCATACCCTAAAACCCGCCAATCACCTCAAGCTTCTGGAAATAAATCCGCGGCCAAGCAGACCGAATAGACAAAAACCACTAACATCCCACCCAAGTACACCATAAACAATACCAGAGCTACAAACGGTACTCCCAAACTTACCAACCACCCGCACCCCACAACAGACCCTAGCACCAACCCAACCACCCCATAATAAGGTGACGGGTTTGATGCAACTGCTAGCCCTCCCAAAACAAACCCTGCGCCCAAAAGAAGGACAAAATAGGCCATAATTTCTGCTTGGCTTCTCTCCAAAATCTACGACCTGAAAAATCGTCGTTGTAAACTTCAACTACAGAAACCAACATAAACCATCTCACCCCAGACATCTTACTCGTTAATCCTTCACTTTTCTACTCTTTTTCCATTCTTTTTTCATTCTTTTTTCATTCTTTTCTACTCTTTTTCCATTCTTTTTTCATTCTTTTTTCATTCTTTTCTACTCTTTTTCCATTCTTTTTTCATTCTTTTTTCATTCTTTTCTACTCTTTTTCCATTCTTTTTTCATTCTTTTTTCATTCTTTTCTACTCTTTTTCCATTCTTTTTTCATTCTTTTTTCATTCTTTTCTACTCTTTTTCCATTCTTTTTTCATTCTTTTTTCATTCTTTTCTACTCTTTTTCCATTCTTTTTTCATTCTTTTTTCATTCTTTTCTACTCTTTTTCCATTCTTTTTTCATTCTTTTTTCATTCTTTTCTACTCTTTTTCCATTCTTTTTTCATTCTTTTTTCATTCTTTTCTACTCTTTTTCCATTCTTTTTTCATTCTTTTTTCATTCTTTTCTACTCTTTTTCCATTCTTTTTTCATTCTTTTTTCATTCTTTTCTACTCTTTTTCCATTCTTTTTTCATTCTTTTTTCATTCTTTTCTACTCTTTTTCCATTCTTTTTTCATTCTTTTTTCATTCTTTTCTACTCTTTTTCCATTCTTTTTTCATTCTTTTTTCATTCTTTTCTACTCTTTTTCCATTCTTTTTTCATTCTTTTTTCATTCTTTTCTACTCTTTTTCCATTCTTTTTTCATTCTTTTTTCATTCTTTTCTACTCTTTTTCCATTCTTTTTTCATTCTTTTTTCATT